GAAGTATAGCACTAGGTTCAGTTATTTTTCTTTATATCAAAGAAGCTTTTAGTTCATTGTAATCAAAAAAACAAAACTAAGAATCTTTGGGAACATCAATTATAAGTGTAGTAAGAGTAATAAGTTTTGGATAATGACTTTTTGCCCCGGATCTCTTTTTTATTCTACCTCTCTTGCTGATTAGGAATAAGCATCCCTCTAAAGAAAGAAAAAATATCAAATCAAATAATAAATAAGAAGAATATAAGAATATAGAAGTTCTTTCTATTTACCGAGAACCCCTTTTTCACTAGGAATCCCTTTTTCACTAGGAATCCCTTTTTGTTGGATAAGATTGGTTAAAGTCGCGAACTCATAAGAAACTCTTTTCTATCCTTTCTTTCAAAACATCTTTTTTTTGAAAGAAGGGATAGAAAGAAGATAAGGATGGGAAAAGAAGAATACAATTTATTAAAGCGGATTCTCCTACATATTCGTGTAAAAAGAGGAATAGGTACATTCTAAATTCTTTGCACTTTTTGATTATTAAATACTTCATATTTTATCTAATAGATAGACTTATCATAAGATCTATTTATAATTAGAATAGGTACAAATATGAAATCAAGGTACCCATTCTATGATCAATTTGAACTTTCCCTCTATTTTTGTTCCTTTAGTGGGCCTAGTCTTTCCGGCAATTGCAATGGCTTCTTTATCTCTTTATGTCCAAAGAAATAAGATTGTCTAAATACGATGAGACTAAATCTCGTCACAACACTGGATCATCATACAGATACTTTTTAATGTAATATGGCAGAATATACAATATGTGGCCTTTTCGAAAACAAAAGGAAGAATTGTTATGTATGCCAATGCATAATATACGCGGTTATAACTTAATAAATTAAATAATTCAATTAAAAATGATGAGCAAATTTTTTTGAAAACCTTTTCAATAGAAACTCAATGTATCTAACCAATTATTCCTAATGGTTCACGTCAGAATACTGCTAGTTGATGAAAGTTACTTCGGGATCAAGTAAGAAAAGTTAAGTCAAATCCATTTGGGTTATTCTCTCAATTCCAATCAAATGCAACTGGATCTAGTATAGTATGAACTGGCGATCAGAACATATATGGATAGAACTTATACCGGGGTCTCAAAAAACAAGTAATTTTTGCTGGGCCTTTATCCTTTTTTTAGGTTCACTAGGATTCTTTGTGGTTGGAACTTCCAGTTATCTTGGTAAAAATATAATATCTGTATTTCCGTCTCAGCAAATTCTTTTTTTCCCACAAGGGATCGTGATGTCTTTCTATGGAATCGCGGGTCTATTCATTAGTTCTTATTTGTGGTGCACAATTTCATGGAATGTAGGCAGTGGTTATGACCGATTCGATAGAAAAAAAGGGATAATGTGCCTTTTTCGTTGGGGATTTCCTGGAATAAATCGTCGCATCTTTCTTCGTTTCTTTCTGAAAGATATCCAATCAATCAGAATGGAGGCGAGAGAGGGTCTTTTTCCTCGTCGTGTCCTTTATATGGAAATAAGGGGCCAGGGGGCCTTTCCCTTGACTCATACTGATGAGAATTTGACTCCACGAGAAATTGAACAAAAAGCTGCTGAATTGGCCTATTTCTTGTGCATACCAATTGAAGTATTTTGAAATGAACTGAGATGAGAAGAAATCTCAGCATGAGAGAAAGAACTTACTAATTATTTTTTTAAGACAACTTAAGTTTCTTAAAAATGTTCATTCCAGAAAAAGATGCTCTATTCTATTTCCCCGTTCCGTTGAGGCAGCAATCCATATACATTATACATCTCAAAGCAGGAGGACGTAAATGGAACAATTCTAATAAAAGAGAATATAACTAATAAAATATCTTAAGAAGCATCTAAACTCTTTGTACACAAAAACTCTTTTGTATACGCATACGCATGGTGTCCAGCTTCACTCTTTTATACTAGTAAAAGGTATAGATTCATCAAATATCCTAACATGTCTTTTTTTTTCGTAACATGAATTGATACCCTATCCCCGCGCTACGATTAGCCAGTGAAATCTTTAAAATTCAAAATAAAAGAATTAAAGGATCCAGCAGGATTCGTCTTTAAATTCAAAAAAGAAATGGGTTTTTCGAGCCTTCATCGAAATGAAGATGAAATTGGTTGGTTCCAATTTGCTTAATAGAGATCTCTAGAATCTGTAAAGAATTTTTACTTCTTTTTTTATTCGAAAGGGCCCTTCTTTTATGTTCTATTCTATATCCAAAGACTCAATTCTTATACAAAAAGAAAAATAGGAATAGAATCGACGAATGAAACAGGTTCATTAACAATTCACATCACAGATACAGAATGAAAAAAAAGAAAGCATTGGCTTCCCTCCCTTATCTTGTGTCTATATTCTTTTTGCCCTGGTGGGTTTCTCTCTCATTTAAGAAATGTCTAGAAACTTGGGTTATTAATTGGTGGAATACCGGGCAATCCGAAATCCTTTTGAATAATATTCAAGAGAAAAATGTTCTAGAAAAATTTATGGAATTAGAAGAACTTTTCCTGTTGGACGAGATGATAAAGGAATACTCGGAAACACATATGCAAAGGCTTGGTATAGGAATGCACAAGGAAACGATACAATTGGTTAAAAGACATAATGAATCTAATTTTCATATTCTATTGGATTTCTCGACAAATCTAATCTGTTTTGCTATTCTAAGTGGTTATTTTGTTCTGGGTAATGAAGAACTTTTCTTTCTGAATTCTTGGATTCAGGAATTTCTTTATAACTTAAGTGACACAATCAAAGCTTTTTCAATTCTTTTAGTTACTGATTTATGGATCGGATTTCACTCGACCCATGGTTGGGAACTAATGATTGGTTCAATCTACAACGATTTTGGATTGGCTGAGAATGATCAGATTCTATCTGGTCTTGTTTCCACTTTTCCAGTGATTCTAGATACAATTGTGAAATATTGGATATTCCATTTTTTAAATCGTGTATCTCCTTCGCTTGTAGTAATTTATCATTCAATGAATGAATGAAGAATTCATTAGATCTCTTGATCTTGATATCAATAAAATCAAAATATTTCTTCGTGTATAAAAAAAATCATTTGAAATCTTACTTATTCTTTATACTTCTACTTTTTCACAACTTTTAAATTCAAGGTATTCATACTATATTCTATCAGTACAATTATTTCAGTACAATCAATATAATGGCAAACTTGTGGATAGGGAATTCTACTAGCTACCTATCGAATTTATTGTAGAAATTCCGGGATCAACGATTGGACCATGCAAAATAGAAAGACTTTTTCTTGGGTAAAAGAACAGATGACTCGATCCTTTTATGTATCGATCATGATATATGTAATAACTCGAGCATCTATTTCAAATGCATATCCCATTTTTGCGCAGCAGGGTTTTGAAAACCCACGAGAAGCAACTGGGCGAATTGTATGTGCCAATTGCCATTTAGCTAATAAGCCCGTGGATATTGAAGTTCCGCAAGCTGTACTTCCAGATACTGTATTTGAAGCAGTTGTTCGAATTCCTTATGATATGCAACTGAAACAAGTTCTTGCTAATGGTAAAAAGGGAACTTTGAATGTAGGAGCTGTTCTTATTTTACCCGAGGGCTTCGAATTAGCCCCCCCCGATCGTATTTCTCCTGAAATGAAAGAAAAGATGGGCAATCTTTCTTTTCAGTTTTATCGGCCTAATCAAAGAAATATTCTTGTGATAGGTCCTGTTCCCGGTCAGAAATATAGTGAAATCATCTTTCCTATTCTTTCCCCCGACCCTACTACAAAAAAAGACATTCACTTCTTAAAATATCCCATATATGTCGGTGGAAACAGAGGGAGGGGTCAGATTTATCCTGATGGTAGCAAGAGTAATAATACAGTTTATAATGCTACATCAGCCGGTATAGTAAGCAGAATAGTACGTAAAGAAAAGGGGGGATATGAAATAACCGTAGTTGATGCATCAGATGGACGTCAAGTGGTTGATACTATACCTCCAGGACCAGAACTTCTTGTTTCAGAAGGTGAATCCATCAAGCTTGATCAACCATTAACAAGTAATCCAAATGTAGGAGGTTTTGGTCAGGGAGATGCAGAAATAGTGCTTCAAGATCCATTACGAGTCCAAGGCCTTCTGTTCTTCTTGGCATCTGTGATTTTGGCACAAATATTTTTGGTTCTTAAAAAGAAACAGTTTGAAAAGGTTCAGTTGTACGAAATGAATTTCTAGATATGGAGATTCCTTAAAATAAAGTTAGTAAAAGTGCAAAATTCTTGTCGATCAATAGAATGATGTATGTTCTATAAGCCTTTTCTTTGTTTGTTTTTTTTTTACTCTTTTTTCTTTTGCAGGATGTATGAAACTCATTACTTTTATACTCTTTCTAATAATAGAAAAGAAGCATACACATACAAAGGAATAGAATACAAGGCAAGGACGGGGAAAATGAAAGGAGAAACCTCTTTCTAGAAAGTATTCCAAGACGACACAAGAAAAAACCTTTTCTTGTGTCGTCTTGTATCGAAAGAATCATGATTTTTCTTCTGTTCACCAAAGATTCTTATTCCTTGTTTTTTTTTTCCGGGTAGAATAGAACTTCTTCTATTAGTTCATTCACTTCAACTTATAACTGAAGAAAAGGAACAAAACAAAAAAATACTTTTATTTTTTTGTTCCGGCCAAAAAGCTGATTAGATCTTTACACATATCCAAATCCTTCTTTATTATCTCATTAAAGTTTTATTTTATATTTCTATATAGAAAATAGAGTTTTTTTATTATTCTTTTATTTTATTAGTTTAATATAAAAAGAAAAATATTTGCAGGATGTTTCATACGGATAAATCCATATGTATCGGATTATTAAGAAAATCAATGGATTCTTCCTTTCTTCTTGCTTCATATTACTAATTACTAATATTGACATAATAGTAAATAGTATGTAAGAACGACAGAAACTATGAATCAGTCAATAGA